GCTAGTGTAGCTTAATTTAAAGCATGGCACTGAAGATGCTAAGATGAAAATTTATTTTTTTCCGCAAGCACATTAGGTTTGGTCCTAGCCTTAGTGTTAATTGTAACTAAAATTATACATGCAAGTTTCAGCTCTCCTGTGAGAATGCCCTAAATAATCTATTAAATAATTAGGAGCAGATATCAGGCACACACATGTAGCCCAAGACATCTTGCTAAGCCACACCCTCAAGGGACTTCAGCAGTAATAAATATTGACTTATAAGCGCAAGCTTGACTCAGTTAAAGTTAACAGGGTTGGTTAATCTCGTGCCAGCCACCGCGGTTATACGAGAAACTCACATTAATATATTCCGGCGTAAAGAGTGATTTAAGAATGACCTTCAAATCACTAAAGTTTAGACTTTGTAAAGCTGTTATATGCACTTATGAATGGAAAAAACAACAACGAAAGTGACTTTACAGTTCAAGGAACCTTGATGTCACGACAGTTGGGCTCCAAACTAGGATTAGATACCCTACTATGCCCAGCCACAAACTTAAACAATGTGTTACTAAATTGTTCGCCAGAGAACTACAAGCGCTAGCTTAAAACCCAAAGGACTTGGCGGTATCTCACCCACCTAGAGGAGCCTGTTCTATAACTGATAATCCCCGTTTAACCTCACCACTCCTTGCCACCACCGTCTATATACCGCCGTCGTCAGCTCACCTTATGAAGGACTAAAAGTAAGCAAAAGGAATTAAGCTCCAAAACGTCAGGTCGAGGTGTAGCAAATGAAGTGGAAAGAAATGGGCTACATTTTTTTTCAAAAATATACGAATGATGAACTGAAAAAATATCTAAAGGTGGATTTAATAGTAAGAAGAGGTCAGAATACTCTCCTGAAACCGGCTCTGAGATAAGCACACACCGCCCGTCACTCTCCTCAAAAAACATTATCCTTTTTATAAATATATTCTTCCAAACAAGAGGAGGCAAGTCGTAACATGGTAAGTGTACTGGAAAGTGCACTTGGAATCAAAATGTAGCTAAATTAGTAAAGCACCTCCCTTACACCGAGAAGATATCCGTGCAATTCGAATCATTTTGAACCTCAAAGCTAGCCTAAATATTAATATTACTAAACCTTATAAACTTAATTTATTATATTATAGTTTTTAATTAAAACATTTTAAATTCTAGTATGGGCGACAGAACAATAACCTCAGCGCAATAGCTTATGTACCGCAAGGGAATGCTGAAAAAGAAATGAAACAAATTATTAAAGTACTAAAAAGCAGAGATTATACCTCGTACCTTTCGCATCATGATTTAGCTAGAAAAACTAGGCAAAAAGATTTTAAGTCTATCCTCCCGAAACTAAACGAGCTACTCCGAAGCAGCATCAAAGAGCCAATCCATCTCTGTGGCAAAAGGGTGGAAAGACTTCCAAGTAGTGGTGAAAAGCCTACCGAGTTTAGTGATAGCTGGTTACCCAAGAAAAGAACTTCAGTTCTGCATTAATTTTTTAATTACCTACAAAAGAATTTCTCCACAAAAGAATTTATAAGAATTAATAGTTATTTAGAAGAGGTACAGCCCTTCTAAATTAAGATACAACTTTTTAAGGTGGGAAATGATCATAATTATTAAGGTAAATTCCCCAGCGGGCCTAAAAGCAGCCATCTATTAAGTAAGCGTTACAGCTCTAGCTCAACACTAAACCCTTAATTTAGATATTACCTCAATACCCCCTTTAACCTATTGGGTTATTTTATAAAAATATAAAAGAAATTATGCTAAAATGAGTAATAAGAGAATATATCTCTCCCGACATAAGTGTATATCAGAAAGAATAACATCACTGATAATTAAACGACCCCAGATTGAGGCCATTATAATACTTAACTATTAACTAGAAAATTCTATTACTAAACTCGTTAATCTTACACAAGAATGTTACCAGGAAAGATTAAAAGAAAATAAAGGAACTCGGCAAACATAAACTCCGCCTGTTTACCAAAAACATCGCCTCTTGATAAAATATAAGAGGTCCCGCCTGCCCTGTGATAATATTTAACGGCCGCGGTACCTTGACCGTGCGAAGGTAGCATAATCACTTGTCTTTTAAATGAAGACTTGTATGAAAGGCATCACGAGAATTTAACTGTCTCTATTTTCTAATCAATGAAATTGATTTATTCGTGCAGAAGCGAATATAATGACATTAGACGAGAAGACCCTATGGAGCTTTAAACACTTAAATTAATTATATAATAATTTTTCTCTCAGGATTTAAACTCAATATATAATAATTTTAATTTAACTGTTTTCGGTTGGGGTGACCAAGGGGAAAAATAAATCCCCCTTATCGATCGAGTACTAAGTACTTAAAAATTAGAATAACAATTCTAATTAATAAAATATTTACCGAAAAATGACCCAGGATTTCCTGATCAATGAACCAAGTTACCCTAGGGATAACAGCGCAATCCTTTCTTAGAGTTCCTATCGAAGAAAGGGCTTACGACCTCGATGTTGGATCAGGACATCCTAATGGTGTAGCCGCTATTAAGGGTTCGTTTGTTCAACGATTAATAGTCCTACGTGATCTGAGTTCAGACCGGAGAAATCCAGGTCAGTTTCTATCTATGAATATACTTTTCCTAGTACGAAAGGACCGGAAAAGTAGGGCCAATGCCACTTGCACGCCCTATTTTTATCTATTGAATAAAAATTAAATAGATAAGAAAAGAGCACCTAGTGCCCAAAAACAGGGTTGTTGGGGTGGCAGAGCCTGGCAAATGCAAAAGACCTAAGCTCTTTAATCCAGAGGTTCAAATCCTCTTCCCAATTATGCTCCAACCCACCTTATCTTATTTAATTAATCCACTAGCCTATATTATCCCAATTCTCCTAGCCACAGCCTTCCTTACATTAATTGAACGAAAAATTCTCGGCTATATACAATTTCGTAAAGGTCCAAATATCGTTGGACCCTATGGCCTATTTCAACCCATCGCAGATGGCCTAAAATTATTTATTAAAGAACCCGTCCGTCCATCTACATCCTCCCCATTCCTATTTTTAGCCACTCCCACAACAGCCCTCACCCTAGCCTTACTTATATGAATACCTCTTCCCCTCCCCCACTCTATTATTAACCTTAACTTAGGCCTACTATTTATTCTAGCAATCTCGAGCCTTACCGTTTATACTATTTTAGGATCAGGATGAGCATCAAATTCTAAATATGCTCTAATAGGAGCACTACGTGCCGTCGCACAAACCATCTCATATGAAGTAAGCCTAGGCCTAATCTTACTATCAATAATTATCTTCGCTGGGGGTTTTACCCTCCATACATTCAATTTAACTCAAGAAACTATTTGACTCCTAATTCCAGGCTGACCCTTAGCCCTCATATGATATATTTCAACCCTAGCAGAAACCAATCGAGCCCCATTTGATCTTACAGAAGGGGAATCAGAATTAGTCTCAGGCTTTAATACTGAATATGCAGGAGGACCTTTTGCATTATTTTTTTTAGCTGAGTATACCAATATTTTACTAATAAATACCCTATCAGTTATTTTATTTTTAGGCACCTCATATAACCCAGATTTTCCCCAAATCTCAACACTCAGCCTTATAATAAAAGCTACATTATTAACATTTATTTTTTTATGAATTCGAGCATCATACCCTCGCTTTCGTTATGATCAACTTATACACTTAGTATGAAAAAATTTTTTACCTCTAACCCTAGCAATTATTTTATGACATATATCCCTACCCCTTGCTACATCAAGCCTACCCCCAATCTCCTAAGGAAATATGCCTGAATTAAAGGACCACTTTGATAGAGTGAATTATGAGAGTTAAAATCTCCCTATTTCCTTCTAGAAAAACAGGACTTGAACCTGTATTTGAGAGATCAAAACTCTCCGTGTTTCCTATTACACCATACCCTAAGTAAAATCAGCTAATTAAGCTTTTGGGCCCATACCCCAACCATGTTGGTTAAAATCCTTCCTTTACTAATGAACCCCACTGTATTAACTATTTTACTCTTAAGTTTAGGCCTAGGCACTACCCTCACATTTATTGGATCCCACTGACTCCTAGTATGAATAGGCCTCGAAATCAACACTCTAGCCATCATTCCCCTAATAATTAGTCAACACCACCCACGAGCAGTAGAAGCTACTACAAAATACTTCATTACCCAAGCAACTGCTTCTGCCTTACTATTATTTGCTGGCATCACAAACGCCTGAAGTTCAGGCGAATGAAGCCTGATCGAAATAATTAATCCAACCTCTGCCACACTAGCAACAATAGCACTCGCCCTAAAAATTGGACTTGCACCGTTACACTTCTGATTACCCGAAGTTCTTCAAGGATTAGACCTTACTACCGGATTAATTTTATCAACCTGACAAAAATTAGCTCCCTTCGCTATTTTACTTCAACTTTACCCATTACTTAACCCCGAATTATTACTATTTCTGGGTGTCCTTTCAACAATTGTTGGAGGGTGAGGAGGACTTAATCAAACACAATTACGAAAAATTCTAGCCTATTCATCAATCGCAAATCTTGGATGAATAATTACAATTTTACATTATACCCCTAACTTAACCCTCCTTAACCTTATTTTATATATTTTTATAACACTTACAACCTTCCTCCTATTTAAAACCTTTAACTCAACTAAAATTAATTCCATCGCCTCATCAACAACCAAATCCCCCCTTCTATCTATTATTACACTACTAACCCTCCTTTCCTTAGGAGGACTACCTCCTCTCTCAGGCTTTTTACCAAAATGACTTATTCTCCAAGAACTTGCAAAACAAAACCTATTTATCTTAGCTACCATCATAGCCCTCATAGCACTTTTAAGCTTATTCTTTTATTTACGTTTATGTTATGCCACAACACTAACCATAAGCCCAAACCCAACCAACATAATGACTTCCTGACGAACAAATATTAATTATTCAATTACCCCTTTATTATCCTCAGCAACCCTGTCCACCCTTCTTCTCCCCTTAACACCTATAATCCTAATACTTGTCTCATAGAAATTTAGGTTAATAATAGACCAAAAGCCTTCAAAGCTTTAAGTAGAAGTGAAAATCTTCTAATTTCTGCTAAAACTTGCAAGACTTTATCTCACATCTTCTGAATGCAACCCAGACGCTTTTATTAAGCTAAAGCCTTCTAGATAGGCAGGCCTTGATCCTACAAATACTTAATTAACAGCTAAGTGTTCTATCCGACGAACTTCCATCTAGCTTTCTCCCGCCGCCACAGACAAAGGCGGGAGAAAGCCCCGGGAGGAGTTAGCCTCCTTCTTTGGATTTGCAATCCAACGTAAATAGCTACTTCAAGGCTGTGATAAGAAGAGGATTATTAACCTCTATAAACGGAGCTACAATCCGCCACTTTCTTCAGCCATCTTACCTGTGGCAATTAACCGCTGACTATTTTCTACTAATCACAAAGATATTGGCACCCTCTACTTGATTTTTGGTGCCTGGGCAGGCATAGTTGGAACAGCCCTAAGTCTTCTTATCCGAGCTGAACTCGGACAACCTGGATCTCTTCTGGGTGATGATCAGATTTATAATGTAATTGTAACTGCCCATGCTTTTGTAATAATCTTTTTTATAGTTATACCAATCATAATTGGTGGTTTCGGAAACTGACTAGTTCCCCTAATGATTGGTGCACCAGATATAGCCTTTCCACGAATAAATAATATGAGCTTTTGACTCCTTCCACCTTCATTTCTTCTTCTCTTAGCCTCCGCCGGAGTAGAAGCTGGAGCAGGTACTGGTTGAACGGTTTACCCCCCATTAGCTAGTAATTTAGCCCACGCTGGACCATCTGTTGACCTCGCTATTTTTTCCCTTCACTTGGCTGGTGTTTCATCAATTTTAGCCTCAATTAATTTTATTACAACAATTATTAATATAAAATCACCAGCTATTTCTCAATATCAAACACCATTATTTGTGTGATCTATTCTTGTAACCACTGTTCTTCTTCTCCTTTCCCTTCCAGTTCTTGCAGCAGGAATTACAATACTACTTACGGACCGTAATCTTAATACCACATTTTTTGACCCTGCAGGTGGAGGAGATCCAATTCTCTATCAACATTTATTTTGATTTTTTGGTCACCCCGAAGTTTATATTTTAATTTTACCAGGTTTCGGAATAATCTCACATGTAGTGGCCTATTATTCAGGTAAAAAAGAACCATTCGGTTATATAGGTATAGTTTGAGCTATAATAGCAATTGGCCTACTTGGCTTTATTGTTTGGGCTCACCACATATTTACAGTAGGAATAGACGTAGACACTCGAGCTTATTTTACTTCTGCAACAATAATTATTGCTATTCCCACAGGCGTTAAAGTCTTTAGCTGATTAGCAACCCTACATGGAGGCTCAATTAAATGAGATACCCCTTTACTATGAGCACTAGGTTTTATTTTTCTTTTTACAGTAGGAGGTCTAACAGGAATTGTTTTAGCTAATTCTTCATTAGATATTGTTCTTCACGATACCTACTATGTGGTAGCTCATTTCCATTATGTCCTTTCAATAGGAGCAGTATTTGCTATTATAGCAGGTTTTATTCATTGATTCCCCCTAATTTCTGGTTTTACTCTTCATCAAACCTGAACAAAAATTCAGTTTACAGTAATATTTATTGGAGTAAATTTAACTTTCTTCCCTCAGCACTTTTTAGGGCTTGCAGGTATACCACGACGTTATTCAGATTATCCAGACGCATATACTCTATGAAATGTAATTTCATCAATTGGCTCATTAATTTCCCTAGTCGCTGTAATTATATTATTATTTATTATTTGAGAAGCATTTGCCTCAAAACGAGGAGTTTTATCCGTAGAATTACCTTATGCAAATATTGAATGACTCCACGGATGCCCTCCCCCTTACCATACCTATGAAGAACCAGCATTTGTTCAAGTTCAACGATCCCCATTTTAACAAGAAAGGAAGGAATTGAACCCCCATACACTGGTTTCAAGCCAGTCACATTACCACTCTGCCACTTTCTTTATAAGATGCTAGTAAAAATATTACATTACCTTGTCAGGGCAAAATTGTGAGTTAAAATCCCACGTATCTTATTTTATAATGGCACACCCCTCACAATTAGGATTTCAAGATGCAGCCTCCCCAATTATAGAAGAACTCATTTACTTTCATGACCACACATTAATAATCGTATTTTTAATTAGTACCCTAGTTCTTTATGTTATTACAGCAATAGTGACAACCAAACTTACAAACAAACATATTCTTGATTCTCAAGAAATTGAAATTGTCTGAACTATTTTACCAGCTGTTATCCTTATCTTAATTGCCCTTCCATCATTACGAATTTTATACCTTATAGACGAAATTAATGATCCCCACCTAACTATTAAAGCCATAGGACATCAATGATATTGAAGCTATGAATATACAGACTATGAAGACCTAACTTTTGATTCTTATATAATTCAAACCAAAGATTTATCCCCAGGTCATTTCCGCCTATTAGAAACAGACCACCGCATAGTAGTACCCATAGAATCACCTATCCGCATATTAGTCTCAGCAGAAGATGTACTACACTCCTGAACCGTTCCAGCCTTAGGTGTAAAAATAGACGCCGTCCCCGGACGACTAAACCAAGCTGCCCTTATTGCTACACGTCCTGGTGTATTTTATGGTCAATGTTCTGAAATTTGTGGTGCTAATCATAGTTTTATACCTATTGTAGTAGAAGCAGTTCCCCTAGAACACTTCGAAGCCTGATCTTCATTAATACTAGAAGAAGCCTCATTAAGAAGCTAAACTGGGACTAGCATTAGCCTTTTAAGCTAAATATTGGTGACTCCCAATCACCCTTAATGATATGCCCCAATTAAACCCCAACCCTTGATTTTTAATCTTATTATTTTCATGAATTATTTTTATTACAATTTTACCCAACAAAGTTATAAACCATCTTTATAATAAAGACTTCACCCTAAAAAGTACTGAAAAATCTAAACCCAACCCCTGAAATTGACCATGACTTTAAGCTTTTTTGACCAATTCTTAAGCCCCACATTAATAGGAATTCCCCTCATTGCCTTAGCAGTATCAATTCCATGATTAATTTTCCCAACCCCAACTAACCGATGATTAAATAATCGATTAATCACTCTCCAAGCCTGATTTATTAACCGTTTCGTTTACCAACTTATACAGCCCATCAACTTTGGAGGACATAAATGAGCTCTATTATTAACAGCCCTAATATTATTCTTAATTACTATTAACTTATTAGGCCTATTACCATATACATTTACCCCTACAACACAACTTTCCTTAAATATAGCATTTGCCCTCCCACTATGACTCACAACTGTATTAATTGGCATACTCAATCAACCTACCATTGCTCTAGGACACCTTCTTCCAGAAGGAACACCAACCCCTTTAATCCCAATTCTTATTATTATTGAAACCATCAGCCTATTTATTCGACCTTTAGCTCTAGGAGTCCGACTAACCGCTAACCTAACAGCAGGTCACCTACTTATACAACTGATTGCTACTGCAGCATTTGTTTTCCTAACCATTATACCAACCGTAGCTTTATTAACTTCCACAATCCTATTTTTATTAACAATTCTAGAAGTAGCTGTAGCAATAATTCAAGCATACGTATTTATTCTTCTATTAAGTCTTTACTTACAAGAAAACGTATAATGGCTCACCAAGCACATGCATATCATATAGTTGACCCAAGCCCATGACCATTAACAGGAGCTATCGCTGCCCTTCTAATAACATCAGGCCTAGCCATTTGGTTCCACTTCCATTCACTTATTCTCTTATATTTAGGACTTATTCTTCTTTTCCTAACAATGATCCAATGATGACGTGACATTATTCGGGAAGGAACTTTCCAGGGCCATCACACCCCACCCGTACAAAAAGGCCTCCGTTACGGAATAATTTTATTTATTACATCCGAAGTTTTCTTTTTTTTAGGATTTTTCTGAGCCTTTTACCACTCTAGCCTTGCACCTACCCCTGAATTAGGAGGGTGCTGACCACCAACAGGAATTTATCCTCTAGATCCATTTGAAGTTCCACTACTAAATACCGCAGTACTCCTAGCTTCAGGGGTAACCGTAACCTGAACCCACCATAGTTTAATAGAAGGTAACCGAAAAGAAGCAATTCAAGCTCTCACCTTAACCATTATTCTAGGTGTATATTTTACATGCCTTCAAGCCATAGAATATTATGAAGCACCATTCACTATTGCCGACGGAATTTATGGAACAACATTTTATGTTGCTACAGGATTTCACGGCCTACATGTTATTATTGGCTCAACATTTCTAGCAGTTTGTCTAATACGACAAATCCAATATCACTTTACATCAGAACACCACTTCGGCTTCGAAGCCGCAGCGTGATACTGACATTTTGTAGATGTAGTGTGATTATTTCTTTATGTATCCATTTATTGATGAGGTTCATAATTGCTTTTCTAGTATAAATTAGTACAAGTGATTTCCAATTACTTAATCTTGGTCAAAGCCCAAGGAAAAGTAATGAACCTCATCATGTCGTCTGTCGCGACCACGGCCCTGATTTCCCTAATCTTAGCTATAATCGCATTTTGACTACCATCATTAAATCCAGATAACGAAAAATTATCCCCCTATGAATGTGGCTTTGACCCTCTAGGAAGCGCCCGCCTTCCATTCTCACTACGCTTTTTCCTAGTAGCAATTCTATTTCTCCTTTTTGATTTAGAAATTGCCCTTTTGTTACCTCTTCCCTGAGGTAACCAGTCATTAATGCCCCTTTCCACATTATTTTGGGCAACAATTATTATTATTTTACTTACCCTAGGTCTCATTTACGAGTGATTCCAAGGAGGACTCGAATGAGCAGAATAGATGTTTAGTCCAAATTAAGACCACTAATTTCGGCTTAGCAAACTATGGTGAGAATCCATAAACATCTTATGTCCCCTATATATTTTAGCTTTACCTCAGCATTTATTTTAGGAATAATAGGCCTCGCATTCAACCGCTCACATCTCCTATCCGCTCTCTTATGTCTTGAAGGTATAATACTTACCCTTTTTATTGCCACAGCCATCTGATCCATAACATTAAATTCTACTTCCAGCTCCACCATCCCTATGATTTTATTAACATTTTCTGCTTGTGAAGCAAGCGCCGGACTAGCCATTCTAGTCGCCACCTCTCGATCACATGGCTCTGATAAACTACAAAATCTTAATCTTCTCCAATGCTAAAAATTCTAATTCCAACAATTATATTATTTCCCACCACCTGATTTTCCCACAAAAAATGATTATGAACTTCTATTTCCACTCATAGTATCCTCATTGCCACTACAAGCCTACTCTGATTTAAATGAAACACAGACATTGGCTGAGATTTCTCCAATCAACTCCTAGCCACAGATCCTTTATCCACCCCCCTCCTTATTCTTACATGCTGACTACTTCCTTTAATAATTTTAGCTAGCCAAAATCACATCTCCACAGAGCCACTAACCCGACAACAAACTTATATTTCTCTTTTAATTTCTCTCCAATTTTTCTTAACAATAGCATTCTCTGCAACAGAAATAATCTTATTTTACATTATATTTGAGGCCACACTTATCCCAACACTTATTATTATTACACGATGAGGCAACCAAACAGAACGATTAAACGCAGGAACCTATTTTTTATTTTATACCTTAATTGGATCCCTACCTTTATTAATTGCTTTATTTTTTTTACAAAATAAACTTGGTACCCTTTCTATACTTATTATTCAACACCCCCAATTCATTAACCTTCATTCCTGAGCAAATAATTTCTGATGAGTCGCCTGCATCATTGCTTTTCTCGTTAAAATGCCACTCTACGGAGTACATCTCTGACTACCCAAAGCTCACGTAGAAGCCCCAATTGCTGGCTCCATAATTCTAGCCGCCGTATTACTAAAACTAGGAGGTTACGGAATAATACGAATTATTATTATACTTAACCCCCTTACCAAAGAAATAATTTATCCATTTTTAATTTTAGCCATCTGAGGCGTTGTAATAACTAGTTCCATTTGTCTACGACAAACAGACCTAAAATCTCTTATTGCTTACTCCTCAGTAAGTCATATAGGCTTAGTCGCAGCAGCCATCCTTATCCAAACACCATGAAGCTTTGCAGGAGCAACAACACTAATAATCGCCCACGGCCTAATCTCCTCAGCCCTCTTCTGCCTAGCCAACACTAATTATGAACGTATCCACAGTCGAACTTTACTCTTAGCCCGAGGAATTCAAATTATACTTCCACTAATAGCAACCTGATGATTCCTTACTAATCTTGCAAACCTTGCCTTACCCCCCTCCCCTAATCTTATAGGAGAACTTTTTATTATTACATCACTATTTAACTGATCTAACTGAACCTTAATCCTTACAGGTACCGGAGTATTAATTACAGCATCCTATTCCCTCTATATATTTTTAATAACTCAACGAGGACTCATAGCTAATCATCTCCTATCACTTAACCCTTCTTATACACGAGAACATCTCCTCCTCACCCTCCACATTTTACCTGTATTATTACTGATTCTTAAACCAGAACTTATTTGAGGCTGAACATTCTGCATACATAGTTTAATTAAAACATTAGATTGTGGTTCTAAAAATAAAAGTTAAAATCTATTTGTACGCTGAGAGAGGTCCGGGACACGAAGATCTGCTAATTCTTCTTATTATGGTTCAAATCCATAACTCACTCAGCCCTTGAAAGATAATAGTAATCTATTGGTCTTAGGAACCAAAAACCCTTGGTGCAACTCCAAGCAAGAGTTCATGAATATTATCTTTAACTCATCTTTTCTCCTAATCTTTATTATTTTATTATTTCCACTAATCTCCTCACTCTCGCCCCAAGAACTTAAACATGATTGATCATCAACATACGTAAAAACCGCCGTAAAATTATCCTTCTTCATCAGTTTAATTCCTTTATTTATTTTTCTCGACCAAGGTTTAGAATCAATCATTACTAACTGAAACTGAATAAACATGGGCCCATTCGACATTAACATAAGTTTTAAATTTGACTTATATTCAATTATTTTTACACCCGTAGCCCTTTACGTTACCTGATCAATCCTTGAATTTGCCCTATGATACATACACTCCGACCCCCATATTAACCGCTTCTTTAAATATCTTCTCCTATTTTTAATCTCAATAATTATTTTAGTTACTGCTAACAATATATTTCAACTATTTATTGGATGAGAGGGAGTAGGCATCATATCTTTTTTACTAATTGGCTGATGGTACAGCCGGGCAGACGCTAACACAGCCGCACTACAAGCCGTTATTTATAACCGAATTGGCGACATCGGATTAATCTTAAGTATAGCCTGACTAGCCACCCATCTTAATTCATGAGAAATTCACCAACTATTTTTTCTTTCAAAAGAAAAAGATATAACCTTTCCACTCCTCGGACTTGTACTTGCCGCAGCTGGAAAATCAGCACAATTTGGCCTCCACCCATGATTACCTTCAGCTATAGAAGGTCCCACACCAGTATCAGCGTTACTCCACTCCAGCACAATAGTTGTAGCAGGAATTTTCCTATTAATTCGCCTCCACCCCCTCATTCAAGATAATACACTTATCCTAACCACCTGCCTATGTTTAGGGGCACTCACTACCCTATTTACAGCCACATGTGCCCTAACCCAAAATGATATTAAAAAAATTGTTGCTTTCTCAACATCAAGTCAACTAGGACTAATAATAGTAACCATCGGCCTTAACCAACCCCAACTAGCTTTTCTCCATATCTGTACACACGCCTTCTTCAAAGCTATACTTTTTCTTTGCTCTGGATCCATTATTCATAGCCTTAATGATGAACAAGATATTCGAAAAATAGGGGGTCTCCACAAACTTCTACCATTTACCTCAACCTCCTTAACAATTGGTAGTTTAGCCCTCACAGGTATACCATTCCTATCAGGCTTCTTCTCAAAAGACGCCATCATTGAATCCATAAACACTTCCCACCTAAACGCCTGAGCCCTAATCCTAACCCTTGTAGCTACATCCTTTACAGCCATTTATAGCCTACGCATTATTTTTTTCGCATTAATAAATTATCCTCGATTTAATTCACTCTCCCCTATTAATGAAAATAATCCACTAGTTATTAAACCAATTAAACGTCTTGCTTACGGAAGCATCCTTGCCGGACTAATTATTACTCTTAATCTTACCCCAATACAAACCCAAGTCATAACTATATCACCCTTACTTAAATTATCCGCCCTCCTAATTACAGTTTTAGGTCTCCTTTTAGCCCTAGAATTTACTAATCTTACTAACTCCCACCTCAAAATTAACCCAGTAATTTATCCTCACCACTTCTCCAACATACTAGGTTATTTTCCACCCACTATTCACCGACTCCTTCCTAAAATTAGCCTTAACTGAGCCCAACACATTTCAACTCACCTTATTGACCAAACCTGAAATGAAAAAATTGGCCCTAAAAGTAAACTTATTTTACAAACACCCATAATTAAACTCTCCACTAAACCCCAACAAGGCTTAATCAAAACATATTTATCCCTACTATTCCTTACACTTACCCTAATTACCCTACTTATTTATATCTAACAACCCGTAAACTACCCCAAGATAACCCTCGAGTTAATTCTAATACTACAAATAAAGTCAACAATAATACCCAACCACCTAAAACTAAAATTCAACCCCCACAAGAAAATAATAAAGCAACCCCCCAAAAATCCCCACGCACCACATCCATACCACTTATTTCCTCCACCCCAGTTCAATGCAAACCCCACCCTTCAACTATTAAGTAATTTTTAGCTGCAATTAAACCCATTAAATAAAATCCAACATACAACAACACTGACCAATCCCCCCATGCCTCCGGATAAGGTTCTGCAGCCAAAGCTGCGGTATAAGCAAAAACTACCAACATTCCACCTAAATAAATTAAAAATAAAATTAATGACATAAAAGATCCACCATAACCCACTAATAAACCACACCCCACCCCTGCAGCAGTAACTAACCCTAAAGCAGCATAATAAGGGGAAGGATTAGACGCCACTCCCATTAAACCTAAAATTAAACCAACTGTTATTACAAACATAAAATATATCATTATTTTTACCTGGACTTCAACCAAGACCAATAACTTGAAAAACTATCGTTGTTTATTCAACTATAAAAACCAATGGCCACTAATATTCGAAAAATCCATCCCCTCCTAAAAATTATTAATCATGCTTTAATTGATCTACCCACCCCATCCAACATTTCACTATGGTGAAACTTCGGCTCACTAATAGGACTATGCCTAATTTTTCAAATTCTTACAGGCTTATTCCTAGCCATACACTACACCGCAGATATTTCCATAGCCTTTTCCTCAGTAATTCACATCTGCCGTGATGTTAATTACGGTTGACTTATTCGTAATATTCATGCCAACGGAGCCTCAATATTCTTTATTCTTGTTTATCTCCACATTGCCCGAGGCCTATATTATGGCTCATTTCTCTATAAAGAAACATGAAATATTGGCGTAATCCTTCTTTTTCTATTAATAGCTACAGCCTTTGTTGGTTATGTTTTACCATGAGGACAAATATCTTTCTGAGGGGCAACCGTCATTACTAACCTTTTATCAGCATTTCCCTACATTGGAGATATATTAGTACAATGAATTTGAGGGGGATTTTCAGTAGATAATCCCACCTTAACACGCTTCTTCACCTTCCACTTCCTCCTACCATTCTTAATTTCAGCCTTAACAATTATTCATCTCCTGTTTCTCCACGAAACAGGCTCTAACAACCCACTGGGTATTAATTCTGACACAGACAAAATCCCATTTCACCCCTACTTCTCCTATAAGGACCTGTCAGGCTTCTTCATTATAATTTTTTTTCTGGCCTTATTAGCTTTATTTCTACCTAACATGCTAGGAGATGCTGAAAACTTCACCCCAGCAAATCCACTAGTTACCCCACCCCACATTAAACCTGAATGATACTTCCTATTTGCCTATGCAATTCTACGCTCCATTCCCAATAAACTAGGAGGAGTCCTGGCCCTCCTATTCTCCATCTTTATCCTTATATTGATATCTACCCTCCATACCTCTAAACAACAAAGTAACATTTTCCGACCCCTGATACAAATCCTCTTTTGATTACTAGTAACAAACCTGATTATTTTGACTTGAATTGGAGGACAACCAGTTGAACAACCATTTATTATAGTAGGACAAATTGCCTCAACCTCCTACTTCTTCCTATTATTAATTATTTTACCATTTATTGGCTGATGTGAAAATAAAATCCTCAGCCTAAGTTAGTTTTGGTAGCTTAAATAAAGCGTCGATCTTGTAAGTCGAAGACCGGGGGTTTGAATCCCTCCCAAAACATATCAGGGAAAGGAGGGTTAAACTCCTGCCTTTGGCTCCCAAAGCCAAGATTCTGCCTAAACTGCCCCCTGATTGCTGTTATTACACGCAAAAGCCAAAACAAAAAATTTTGGTTTTTGCACGACAGAGTGACATATTAATGATATGGCCCACATACCTTAATATACCACATATCCCTCATTCCTTAATCAACAATAATAGATATTCCCCTACAATATCACATATATATGTATAATACTCATTAATCGATATTCCCCTATTATATAACATACTATGTATAATACACATTAATCTATTGTCAGCTATTTCATTTCATTAATTATTTAACCCTCATTATCTTATAATCAATAATTTCATAACATAAAATTTTTCACTTAACCCTAATTTACTTAGTATTAACGGTGCCGTTGGTAAGAAACCCCCATTATTCTCCTGTATCATTATCAGTGTACGGTTTGTGGTACATTATTCCTTAATCCCCTAATATTGATCAAATCTGACATTTGGTTAGGTCGAAATACATCTAATCCTTGTTCGTATCAAGAATGCCAGTCCTCTAGTTCCCTTTAATGGCATATTATCCTTGATCGTATCAAATTTGATCTTCCTCCCTGCTTTTTTATTTCGGTATGAAGCAAATCGCTATTCCCCGGAAGGGCTCATCTGGTTCATTAAGGTAGATCTGAGCTATCCTCGACATTCTTTTATTAATTCTCATTACTTATCATTCATGAGATTAGATTGTCAAGATCATCATTACTGAGAGGTTATTAAAATATCAAGACATAAAGGGCCAGTTTGGTTTTTTTGATTAATGCAGCAAAATTGAAAAAAAATACTGTTATTAACCCTCTCGGAAAGAAGTATCCCATAATAGTGTGTGTAAAATACATTTCATTATTTTAATACATTATTCATATCTCTGGCATAACATATTGACTATTAGGCCCCCCCCGACTTGGAAAAAAAAATTAAACCTTTTTAAAAAAAAAAAAATTTTTCGGTAAAAACCCCCCCTCCCCCTTAATATACACGGTTATCTCGAAAAACCCCTAAAACGAGGGCCGACGTATATTTTTTTTCATAGAGTTGTTGTGATAAATTCTATGTATATATATAGTGTAATAATGTCAT